GTTCAGGATTGATTTCCAATAATGAATTAGATCGTGCCGATAGAAATCCTTTTGATTCCAAGGCGAAGATTCAATTATTTCCCCAACATCAGGAAACTCTTGGTACGTTGTTGAATCGAAATAAGGAATGCCAATCTTTCCTAATTTTGTCATCATCCAATTGTTTTCGAATTGGCCCCTTCAATACTTCGAGATATAATAATGCGACAAAAGAATCGGATCCCCTGACTCCAATTAGGGATTTTTTGGGTCCTTTAGGTACTCTTGTGCCTAAAATAGTAAATTTTCGTTCATCTTACTATTTAAGAACTTATAATCAAGTCTTTTTAAAGAAATATTTTTTACTTGAAAAATTTCAACAGACTTTCCAAGTGCTTCAAGTACTTCCATTTCAATACTGTTTCCTAGATGAAAATAGTAGTATTTATAATCCCGATCCATGCAGTAACATCATTTGGAATTCATTCCATTTGAATTGGTGTTTTCTCCATCACGATTCTTGTGAAGAGGCATGGACAATAATTAGCCTTGGACAATTCCTTTGTGAAAATGTATGTCTATTGAAATACGGATCACGCATAAAAAAATCTGGTCAAATTTTCATTGTTCATGTTGACTCTTTAGTTATAAGATCAGCTAAGCCCTATTTGGTCACTCCAGGAGCAACTGTCCATGGCCATTATGGGGAAACCTTTTATGAAGGAGATACATTAATTACATTTATATATGAAAAATCGAGATCTGGTGACATAACGCAAGGTCTTCCAAAAGTGGAACAAATCTTAGAAGTTCGTTCAATTGATTCAATATCGATGAACCTCGAAAGAAGAGTTGAAGGTTGGGACGACCGTATCCGAAGGATTCTTGGGATCCCCTGGGGATTCTTTATTGGAGCTGAACTAACCATAGCCCAAAGTCGTATCTCTTTGGTTAATAAGATCCAAAAGGTTTATCGATCCCAGGGGGTACAGATCCATAATAGACATATAGAGATTATTGTACGTCAAGTAACATCAAGAGTTTTGGTTTCAGAAGATGGAATGTCTAATGTTTTTTTACCTGGGGAATTTATTGGATTGTTGCGAGCAGAGCGAGCAGGGCGTGTTTTGGACGAAGCGATCTGTTATCGGGCAATCTTATTGGGAATAACGAAGTCATCTCTGAATACTCAAAGTTTCATATCCGAAGCGAGTTTTCAAGAAACTGCTCGAGTTTTAGCAAAAGCTGCTCTACGAGGTCGTATTGATTGGTTGAAAGGCCTGAAAGAGAACGTTGTTCTGGGGGGGATTATACCGGTTGGTACCGGATTCAAAAAATTAGTACATCGTTCAAAGCAAGACAAAAACATTCATTTGAAAATCAAAAGGAAGAATCTATTCGAGTTGGAAATGGGAGATATTTTGTTACACCATAGAGAATTATTTTGTTCTTGTGCCCCAAACACTTTCCATGAGACATCAGACCAATCATTTACGTAATGTAATTTACTAATTCCTAACAAGAGGTTCATTCTTTTTACTTTCACTCTCTGGTCCGATTATGGATTTCGTAATAAATCAATGAAATAAAAAAGAAAGAATGAAATTCATGGTTTGGGTCGTAGATTAATGGTCAATCCTGGTAGAAGGTTCCGTCGGAACAATTATTTATTTCACAAGGTACTGAATCTCTTTGAAAAAAAAAAGAAAAAGAGAAAGTGTGGGAAAATGGGAAGACGATATTGGAACATCAATTTGGAAGAAATGATGGAAGCAGGAGTTCATTTTGGTCATGGTACTAATAAATGGAATCCTAGAATGGCTCCTTACATCTCTGCAAAGCGTAAAGGTATTCATATTACAAATCTTACTATAACTGCTCGTTTTTTATCAGAAGCCTGCGATTTAGTTTTTGATGCAGCAAGTAGGGGAAAAAAATTCTTAATCGTTGGCACCAAAAAGAAAGCAGCGGATTTAGTAGCATCAGCAGCAATAAGGGCTCGATGTCATTATGTTAATAAAAAATGGCTTGGTGGTATGTTAACGAATTGGTCTACTACAGAAACAAGACTTCAGAAGTTCAGGGACTTAAGAGCAGAACAAAAGATGGGGAAACTCAATCGTCTCCCCAAAGGAGATGCAGCAATGTTGAAGAGAAAGTTATCTACCTTGCAAACATATCTGGGTGGGATCAAATATATGACGGGATTGCCCGATATTGTAATTATCGTTGATCAGCAAGAAGAATATACGGTTCTTCGAGAATGTGTCATTTTGGGTATTCCGACGATTTGTTTAATCGATACAAATTGTGACCCAGATCTTGCAGATATTTCTATTCCGGCCAACGATGATGCTATAGCTTCGATTCGATTGATTCTTACCAAATTAGTATCTGCAATTTGTGAGGGCCGTTCTAGTTATCTAAAAAATGGTTGATTATCTTATCATTAATCTTATCATTAAGAAGAAGAAAGAAGAATATTAGTTTGTTTTTGGTGAACTCTCTTTGATTGTTACTATTTTGGTTTGCATCTTTTGGAGTTTGAACTATGTTTTGAATATTGAATAATATTTAAGATTGAAAACATAAAATGATTGGTCTTTTTTTTTATGTGATTTCCTAAATATACGATTCATAACTTAAATTCATGAATGAACATAGATGAATTGAGAAAGAGATGGTTGAATAAAAATAATTACTTTTTTGAATCTGTTAGAGGACAATATGAATGTTATACCATGTTCCATTCAAACACTCAAAGGGTTATACGATATATCAGGTGTAGAAGTAGGCCAACATTTATATTGGCAAATAGGAGGTTTACAAATTCATGCCCAAGTACTTATCACTTCTTGGGTTGTAATTGCTATCTTATTAGGTTCAGTCATCATAGCTGTTCGGAATCCACAAACCATTCCGACCGACGGTCAGAATTTCTTCGAATATGTCCTTGAATTTATTCAAGACTTGAGCAAAACTCAGATTGGAGAGGGGTATGGTCCTTGGGTTCCATTTATAGGAACGATGTTCCTATTTATTTTTGTTTCTAACTGGTCAGGTGCTCTTTTACCTTGGAAAATCATAAAGTTACCTCATGGAGAGTTAGCTGCGCCCACGAATGATATAAATACTACTGTTGCTTTAGCTTTACCTACGTCAGTGGCATATTTCTATGCGGGTCTTAGCAAAAAAGGATTGGGATATTTCGGGAAATACATTCAACCAACTCCAATACTTTTACCAATTAATATTCTAGAAGATTTCACAAAACCTTTATCTCTTAGTTTTCGACTTTTCGGGAATATATTGGCTGATGAATTAGTGGTTGTTGTTCTTGTTTCTTTAGTGCCTTCAGTAGTTCCTATACCTGTCATGTTTCTTGGATTATTTACAAGTGGTATTCAAGCTCTTATTTTTGCAACTTTGGCTGCGGCTTATATAGGTGAATCCATGGAGGGTCATCATTGACTAACTTTCGAAATAGTCTTTTTTGAAGCTTATCCCAATTCAAGCAATGCGGGGGTTCAATATAATCCACTACTGGGTTGGATAAGAAAATGCAAATAGCTACATGTATGTATATATGAAGAAAGATAGATGATATTGCAGAATTTGGAATAGAAAGAAGGGTTGGGGATTCTACTACATATATTACTACATATATGTATATGTAATGCCTATGAGTATCAATCCTTGTGTATGTTTCGAAGAATGGTTCCAGAATACGATTTAATAGAAGAAAAAGTGCAGGTGATTTACGTTATGGAAGAAGAAAAGTATATGTTATTTACTAGTTAAATAGCAATTACCCCTATCTCTTTTTTTCTAGCCCACTGCATTTATATGGATTCCCATATCAGTCCTTTTTCTATTTTGTCTGTTATTGTGAATTGAATGAAAGAGAAAGAATAGAATATTTTATAAACAAGGAAACACAATGACTAAAATCGTATACATATCTATTACATAAGGTAGAAAGGAAAAACGGTATATCGAAGTAGTTCTGACAATTCAGTAATATTATGAATTCCATTTGGAGCTTTTAGCTACTTCGACCCGATATATTTTAGTGATAAAGATCAAAAAAGAAAAAATAAGTGTAGTAAAGTAAATAGTAAAAGTAGAAGTAGAAAAAGAAGTAGATTAAGTACTAATTCATTGGTTGGTTGTATCATTAACCATTTCTTTTTTTGGTGCGAGGAGCTTACCATGAATCCACTTATTTCTGCTGCTTCCGTTATTGCTGCTGGATTGGCTGTAGGGCTTGCTTCTATCGGACCTGGGGTTGGTCAAGGTACTGCTGCGGGCCAAGCCGTAGAAGGTATTGCGAGACAACCAGAAGCAGAGGGTAAAATACGAGGTACTTTATTGCTTAGTCTGGCTTTTATGGAAGCTTTAACAATTTATGGACTGGTCGTGGCATTAGCTCTTTTATTTGCAAATCCTTTTGTTTAATGTTTCATTTCATCTTAGAAGAAAAACATAACCATAACTAAGAAATTTGAGAATTCTCAAATTCCATTAAGAATAATAAGCGGAGTGATACAAAAAGAACTCTGTTCTTTGTTAGTCCTATCTATAAAGGGAGAGCATATGAAAAATCTAATTGATTCTTTTGTTTCCGTGGGGCACTGGTCATCCGCTGGGAGTTTCGAGTTTAATACCGATATTTTAGCAACAAATCCAATAAATCTAAGCGTAGTGCTGGGTGTATTGATTTTTTTTGGAAAGGGAGTGTGTGCGAGTTGTTTATTTCAAGAATAGGTTGGATTTCACCGACTGCACTTTCTTTCTATTTATGTATTCTTTTTTATAGCAGAACTAGGAACAAAGGGTGCACAATCTCGACGAATTACTTCTGAATTGGATTTCATTCAGAAATCATATGTAAGAACCATAGCATTTCGTGATTAATTGGTAAATGAACTTTGATTCTCTTCTCTATCAACCAATAATGTTGAGGTCTTTTACATGGTTAAAGATCAATTGTTTGAAGTCCAGGCACAGCATAGCATGGT